TTGGGTAAGTTTTATAAATATCAAGGTGGGCTTTCTGTTTGGTTGGAAAGTTCGAATCATAAGGATATTGGTACTTTATATTTTTTGTTTGGTTTGTGGTCTGGTATGGTTGGTACTAGTTTGTCTTTGGTAATTCGTTTGGAGTTGGCTAAACCTGGTCTTTTTTTGGGTAATGGTCAGTTATATAATTCTATTATTACTGCTCATGCTATTTTGATGATTTTTTTTATGGTTATGCCTACTATGATTGGTGGTTTTGGTAATTGGATGTTACCTTTGATATTGGGGGCTCCTGATATGAGTTTTCCTCGTTTAAATAATTTAAGTTTTTGGTTGTTGCCTACCGCTATGTTTTTAATTTTGGATGCTTGTTTTGTTGATATGGGTTGTGGAACTAGTTGAACTGTTTATCCTCCTTTGAGAACTATAGGTCATCCTGGTAGAAGGGTTGATTTGGCTATTTTTAGTTTGCATTGTGCTGGTATTAGTTCTATTTTGGGTGCTATTAATTTTATGACTACTACTAAGAATCTTCGTAGGAGTTCTATTTCTTTGGAACATATGAGGTTGTTTGTTTGGACTGTTTTTGTGACTGTTTTTTTGTTGGTTTTATCTTTACCTGTCTTAGCTGGGGCTATTACTATGTTGTTGACTGATCGTAATCTTAATACTTCTTTTTTTGATCCTAGGACTGGGGGTAACCCTTTAATTTATCAGCATTTGTTTTGGTTTTTTGGTCATCCTGAGGTTTATATTTTGATTCTTCCTGCTTTTGGTATTGTTAGTCAGAGTAGTTTATATTTGACTGGTAAGAAGGAGGTTTTTGGTTCTTTGGGTATGGTTTATGCTATTTTAAGTATTGGGTTGATTGGTTGTGTTGTTTGGGCTCATCATATGTATACTGTTGGTATGGATTTGGATTCTCGTGCTTATTTTACTGCGGCTACTATGGTTATTGATGTTAGTCTGGGGTTTTTGTATTTTAGTTGGTTGGCTACATTGTTTGGTATAAAAATGGTTTTTCAACCTTTGCTTTTGTGGGTAATGGGTTTTATTTTTTTGTTTACTATTGATGTTAGTCTGGGGTTTTTGTATTCTAATTCTAGTTTGGATATTATTTTGCATGATACTTATTATGTTGTTAGTCATTTTCATTATGTTTTAAGTCTGGGGGCTGTTTTTGGTATTTTTACTGGTGTTACTTTGTGATGGGGTTTTATCACTGGTTTTGTTTATGACAAAATGATGATGAGAAGGGTTTTTTTTCTTATGTTTATCGGTGTTAATTTAACTTTTTTTCCGTTGCATTTTGCTGGTATTCATGGTTACCCTCGTAAGTATTTGGATTATCCTGATGTTTATTCTGTTTGGAATATTACGGCTTCTTATGGTTCTATAATTAGTGTTTTTGCTTTGTTTTTGTTTATTTATGTTTTGTTGGAATCTTTTATTGGTCATCGTCTTTTTTTGTTTGATTATTATATTAATAGTAGTCCTGAGTATAGTATGAGGGGTTATGTGTTTGGTCATAGTTATCAATCTGAGATTTTTTATAGGTCTATTATTTTTAAGTTTTAGGATCATTATTATATTTATAGTATACTTAATTGCAGATTAAGGGGATTTTGGTCTTTGTGAGAAATAAGATAGGATAAGTTTAGTCTGTAAGGTTCATACCCTTTTGGTGTTTTTCTCTTGTTGAAAACTATAGTATAATTTTTATTATATCTCATTGTCAATGAGGAGAATGTGGTTTTATTTGATCTTTTAGTATAATTTTTGTACATCTGACTTCCAATCAGGTAGTTGTTAAGGTTATTGAATAATTTTTTTCAGGATTTTGGTTTGTTGTTTTCTAATAGTTTGTTTTCTAGTTATATGGATTGGTTTCATAATTTTAATTGTAGACTTTTGTTTGGTGTTTTATCTTTTGTTTCTACTATGTTTATTTATCTTTTGTTGAGTCATTTTTATTTTAAAAGAAAGAAGGTTGAGTATCAGTTTGGTGAATTATTGTGTAGTGTTTTTCCTACTTTGATTTTAGTTATGCAGATGGTGCCTTCTTTGAGTTTGTTGTATTATTATGGTTTGATGAATTTGGATAGTAGTCTGACTGTTAAAGTTACTGGCCATCAATGATATTGGAGTTATGAGTTTAGTGATGTACCGGGTTTGGAGTTTGATTCTTATATGAAGTCTTTAGATCAGTTGGAATTGGGGGAACCTCGTCTTTTGGAGGTTGATAATCGTTGTGTTGTTCCTTGTGATGTTAATGTTCGTTTTTGTATTACTTCTGGTGATGTTATTCATTCTTGGGCTTTACCTAGTATGTCTATTAAGTTGGATGCTATAAGTGGTATTTTAAGTACTTTGTCTTATAGTTTTCCTGTGATTGGTGTGTTTTATGGTCAATGTTCTGAGATTTGTGGTGCTAATCATAGTTTTATACCGATTGCTTTGGAGGTTACTCTTTTGGATAATTTTAAGAGTTGGTGTTTAGGTTTGTTGGGTGAGTAGCTTTTTAGTTTATGTTATAAAATGCTTGTTTGTGGTACAAGTGAATTGTTGAGGCTTTAAATTTTTGTTTTTTATTTTTTGGTATTGCATACCATTCTGAGAAAATAACATTTTTATGTTTAATGGAATAAAAAAGTAGAGGGTTTATGGGGTTCCCTGTTCTATAGTGAACTTTATTTGACCTTGGTGTTGATATGTCGATTTTTTTGTTATCTGTTTGTTGGGTTTTTATTAGAAAATTATGAAGTTTGTGTGTTTTTTTGGATATAAAGATTTTGTAGTGTTCTTATTTTATGTTTTATAACGTTTTCTTTTTTTTTGTTGTGTATTTTTTTTGTTTTTATTAAGTTTTTAATAAATTTAGAATTTTGAATTTAGTAGTTTTAGTTTAATTATGTTTGTTGTTTTAATTTATTTGTGTTAACTTGTTTTTTGGTCAAATGTTTTTTAAAGACTTAGGCTTTTATTTTAAGCTGGCCTCTGCTCTATGTTTTTTTAAATGGCAGTCTTAGCGTGAGGACATTAAGGTAGCAAAATAATTTGTGCTTTTAATGGGTTCTGGTATGAATGGGGTTATTGGCTGATTTTTTACTTTTTTTTTTATGAATTAATTTTGTGTTTAAGAAATAATGGTTGGTATTATGCAAAGATAAGTCTTCGAAAATTTTTTTATTGAGGTTTTTTTTATTGTTTTGATATGTTATCTAGGGTAGATTGTTTTGTAATTTTTTTTACTATTTATAATTAATAAAATTACTTCGGAGTTAACAGAAAATCATATTTTATTTAGTTCTTATAATAGTGATAAGTTTTACATCGATGTTGTATTTTGGTTCTTGAAGGGAGGAGAGGATTTCTGGTTTTAGACTGTTCTTCTGTTAATAAACCAAACGTGATATTAGTTTAATTCATCGTGAGATAGAATTGTTTATCTTGATAATATTTTTGTTGTTGGTAGCTGAAAGTACGAAAGGAAATTTGTTAAAGTTATTAACTTTTGTAGAAGTGGAGACTTTTTTTGGTTGTTTTGGTTATAGTAGTTTTGTTTACTATTTTTCTTTTGATTGTGTTTTATTTGGGTAATTTTGTTTTGAGTTGTAAGGATTTTTATAAGAATAAGATTTCTTCTTTTGAATGTGGTTTTGTTAGGGTAGGTAAGATTCAGAGTTCTTTTAGTATTCATTTTTTTATTATGATACTTATGTTTGTTATTTTTGATTTGGAGGTTGTTATATTTGTTGGAATTTTGGTTTCTGATTTGAATTCTTTGGTTAGGTTTTTTATGTTGTTGTTGTTTATTTTGGGAGGTTTTTATATGGAGTGATGATATGGTAAGTTGGTTTGATTAGTTTAGATTGATATTTCTATTTTTTTGATTGTTTTTTTATTGTTTATGGTTTCTGTTTTTCTTGTTTTAGTTCCTTGTGTTAAGTTGTCTTTTTTTTTTGTGGAATGAGATTTTTTATCTTTTAAGGTCAGTGTTTACTTTAATAGGGTTATGTTTTCTTTAATTTTACTTTTGGTTACTATGAGTGTGTTGGTGTTTAGTACTTATTATTTGAATGGGGAGTTAAATTTTAATTATTATTATTTTATGTTGCTTGTTTTTGTGGGTAGTATGTTTAGTTTAATTTATAGTAATGGTTGTTTTTCTATACTTGTAAGTTGGGATTTACTTGGTATTTCTAGTTTTTTTTTGGTTTTGTTTTATAATAATTGGGATAGTTGTAGTGGTGCTATGAATACTGTTTTGACTAATCGTTTAGGTGATTTTTTTCTTTTTGTTTTTTTTTCTAGAGCTATTTTTAGAGGTTATTATTTTTTGAGGTTATCTTTTTTTTGTTGATTGTCTTCTCTTATACTTTTATTGGCATCTTTTACTAAGAGGGCTCAATTTCCTTTTAGTGGTTGGTTGCCTAAGGCTATGAGTGCTCCTACACCTATTAGTTCTCTTGTTCACAGGAGTACTTTGGTTACGGCTGGTTTGGTTTTGGTTATGAATTTTTCTGAAATGATTCTAAGTAAAGATGTCATTATGATTGTTATAATTATTGGTGTTTTTACTATGTTTTTTTCTAGTATGGCAGCTTTGGTAGAGGAAGATTTGAAGAAGGTAGTAGCTTTGAGAACTTTGTCTCAGATGGGGTTTTCTATGCTTACTGTTGGTATTGGTTTGAGTTTTGTTTCTTTTATTCATTTGTTAAGTCATGCTTTGTTTAAGAGTTGTCTTTTTATGCAGGTGGGTTATTTGATTCATTGTTCGTTGGGTCAACAGGACGGTCGTAATTATAGTAATTTGGGTAATTTACCTTATTTTATTCAGTTACAATTGTTGGTAACTTTGTTTTGTTTATGTGGTCTGGTATTTTCTAGGGGGGCTGTTAGAAAGGATTATATTTTGGAGTTTTTTTTTTCTAATTTTTTTATGGGGTTTTTTGCGTGTATGTTTTTTTTTTCGGTGTTTTTGACTTTTGGATATAGTTACCGTTTGTGAAAGGGGTTTTTTATAAGTTTTAGGCGTTCTGTTTTTCATTTTGGTAGTAGGGTTGTTATAAATTTTTTGAGTTTGGTTTTGGTTTTGTTTTCTATTTTTTTTATTTGGTGGATGAATTTTAATATATTATGTATACCTTCTCTCTTTCTTTATGTGGATTTTTTTGCTCCTTTGGTTTTTGTTTTTATGATGGTTATTGTTGGGTTTTTTTGTGTTAAATTGTTGTTAAAAGAGTTTGTTTATAAGTTTATGGTTGATTTTTTTGCTAAGGATTGGATTTATGGGTTGAAGAATTATAAGTTTTTTGATTTGTTTTTAGGTAATATTAATTCTATAGGTGTGACTTTTTTTTCTTTTACTGGGTTTTGGAGAAATAGTTATATGAAGAGGTTGTATTTTAATTCTGTTGTTGTTGTTTTGATTTTGTTCTTTCTTTTAGTTTGGGGCTGTATTTTAAGTTGAAAATATATGTTTTGCAAGCATGTGATCTGGGCTCTACAGTAGATAGTTTATTTTAAAATGTAGTATTTGGGTTATTATGAATGATTACTGAGAACTTTTAGTTTAATTTAGAATTTCTCGCTTACGATGAGAGGGTTGATGAGTTTTTTGTTGGGTACTTTTTTTTTTATGGCTATTTTTAGTTGTATGTTAAGGTATATAAATCTTGATCCTATAAAGAGTAGTTTTTTTTTAATTTTTTCTTTGTTAATGGTTATGCCTTTGATTTCGTTTTTTTTGCATGTTTGGTTTTCTTACTTTATTTGTTTGTTGTTTTTGAGGGGTATTTTTGTTATTCTGGTTTATTTTTCTAGTTTATCTAAAGTTAATTATGTGGTTACACCTTTCTGTTTTTTGGGCGGTGTTTTGTCTGTATTTTTTTTTTATCCATTTTTTTATAGGTTGGTTGATGTTGTTTCTGTTAATAATTTTTATTATGGTGTTTATTGAGTACTGTTTGTTTGGATTATTGTGATTTTAATTTTTTTTATGAATTTTACTAGTTATTTTTTGAGGTTTTCTGGAGCTTTGCGTAAGGTTTAGATTGTTTTTATTTTTATTAGATCTTTGTCGTTGTTTTTTAAATGACAACGTTTGATGTTTGTTTTGATTTCTTTAGAGTTTATTGTTATAAGGTTGTTTATTATATTTTCTTGTGATTTGAATGAGATGATGTTTTTTTATTTTATGTGTTTTAGTGTGATTTCTAGTGTTTTGGGAATAGTGGTAATGGTGGGCAATGTTAAATTTTATGGTAGGGATCAGTGTTTATTTTAGACAGATTTAAGTTAAGTTTAAACTCTTGGTTTTCAAAACCAAAAATTTTACTCTGTAGAGATATTAGTATAAATTTTTTGTATATTTCTTTTTCGAAGAAAAGGTTTATTATCTTGTTTAAGTTTTACTTATAAGGATTTAAAATTTGATTATGGTTTTAGGTAGTGTTATAATGATGTTATCTGTTTTGGATTCATTGAATGGGCAATAATTTTTTACCCTGGCATTTTGTCGTTTGTATAAATTTTGTTCCAGAATAATCGGCTAGACTTTATAAACTTGAACTCTAATTGATGTTAGTTTAGGGTTTTGTAAATATATCTTGTTTTTTAGGGTGAAATCGGGAATTTTTATTGATAATGCTCTAATCTTTAAGATTTGGTGAATGAATCAGATTAGTACCTGATTAAACAAAAATTAAAAGAGCAGGAGTAAAGTTGTATTTAAACTGTAAGAATATTGGCAGGTTTTTAAATTATCTTTGGAGGTTGAGTAGTAATTGAGAGCCCTCATTAACAACTTTTACTGTAGGCGCATGTATGATCGTTTATTTTATTCTTAAGGATTGTAATTTTAGATATTTGTTTGCTGTAAAAATAGATAGATATCTGGTATATGTAGAAGATTTAATTTGACCTACAATTTGTTATCTTGTGGATACTTTCTGTAGTGGAAGGTTGAAAATGTAAAAGACAGTAAGATTTTTTTTATATAAATCTGAAGTTTATTTAGAAACGGTACAAATCATCCATCAATTGCCCATAGGGGAGTAAGTTGTAGTAAAGTAGAGTTAGGGGAACCTGTCTCTAGTAGAACTTGGTTGTTTGAACTAATTGTTTGTGTTTTGAAAACACAATAGGGGCTTTGGCCCATAGTTTTTGAGCTCACAGGTAGGGACCTGTGAACTTTTTTGTTCTAGGTGAATTGAATTTTTATTTTTTTTTATGTTAATTTTAGGGGTTATTTATAATTAAATTTTTGGAAACCTCGATGAAATGAAAACGAGGTGATTTCCATTTTTGGGTTATTATGAAAATTGGTAAATTTTAATTTTTGTATGTTATAAACGTAATTCTTTTGTTTTATATGTGATTATTAATTGTGTGTTACCTGTATATATGTATGTGTGTTGGTATAGAATTATAATGGTTTATATGGTGTATGTGTACATGCATACGTGCATGTACATATACATGTATATATATATATGTATATATATATACATGTATATATTTATATATATTAAAGACTATAATTGTTAGATATTATTTTAATATCTAACAATTACCATAAAGTAAACAATTGTTTACTTTATGGTATTAACATTATATGTATACATACATGTTATAATTAGTAATCTAAAAATGAAGAATTATGACATGTATGTATACATATACATTAATATATAACAAATTGTGTTAATTATAAACACAATTTGATATATTGTTACAAATATTTGTAACAATCTATATATATATATATATATATATATATATATATATATATATATATATATATATATATATATATATATATATATACATATATATATGTATATATATATATATGTATACATGTATGTATATGTATATACATATATATATATATATGCATATATATAATTATATATATGCATATACTACATACTTAATATAGTATGTAGTATTATTATTATATATTATATAATTGTAATAAAATAGTAATATATATATATATAAATATATATATATATATTAATTGAACAAAAACTTTCTGTTCATAAAACCTATTTATAATATTATAATATTTACTTATTTAGATACCGGTTAATAATAAGTATAGGTTTATAAATAGTTAAGAGTTAGTTTATATTATAGAACAGTTGACTGTTGATCAACAGGATTTTCTCTTAGAAAAGTTTAGTTTATTGTAAAATATTAGATTGTAAATCTAAAGATTTTTGTGCTTTTGTTGATTTGGATATTGGTTCAAGTTATTTTGGTTATGGTTTTTATTGTTCAGGCTATTGCTTTTATTACTCTGTATGAGCGTCACTTATTGGGGGGCAGACAGCAACGTATTGGTCCTAATAAAGTTAGTTTTATGGGTGTTTTGCAGGCTATTTTTGATGGTATTAAACTTTTGAAGAAGGAGCAGATAACTCCTTTGAATTCTTCTGAAATTTCTTTTATTTTGGTTCCTGGGGTTTTCTTTATTGTTATGTATTTGGAGTGGTTTGTTTTACCTTATGCTTATGATTTTGTAACTTTTGAGTATTCTATTCTTTTTTTTTTATGTTTGATTGGTTTTTCTGTTTATACTACTTTAGTCAGTGGTATAGTTAGTAAGTCTAAGTATGGTATGGTAGGGGCTATTCGTGCTAGTAGTCAGAGTGTATCTTATGAGATTGCTTTTTCCTTGTATTTGTTGGCTGTTATTATTCATATTAATATGTTTTATTTTTGCAGTTTTTTTAATTTAAGTTTGTTTGTTATTTATTTACCTTTTCTTTTTATAGTTTTGGCGGAGTTAAATCGGGCACCGTTTGATTTTGCTGAGGGTGAGAGTGAATTGGTTAGGGGTTATAATGTTGAGTATTCTAGGGTGGCCTTTGTTTTATTGTTTTTGGGAGAGTATGGTGCTTTATTATTTTTTAGGGTTTTGACGTCGGTTTTGTTTTTTGGTTTTAGATATCTGGTTGTTTATATTGTGTTTTCTGTTTTGGTATTTATTCGTAGAGCATATCCTCGTTTTCGTTATGACTTGATGATGAATTTTTTTTGGTTTAAGTTGTTGCCGGTGTCTTTGATTTTTTTAGGTTATTTTGTGGTTATCTTTTTTTAGTGTTGTAATTGGTAATGTTTATTTTTTGGATATTTTTATATTTATTTATGTTTTGCAGTTTTTATTTTATTTTAAGGAGAGTATGCTGAGTGTTTTAATGGGTAAGTTTTTGGGTGTGTTGGTTATAGTTTTTAGTTATTCTGATAGGTTGCCTTTGAGATCTGTTATTTCTATTTTTACTTTTTTGGTATTGTTGGTGTGTTGTTTTGGTGGTTATTTTACTTATTCTTTTTGTCCTTGTGGTATGATTGAATTTACTTTTGTTTATGCTATGGTGGCTTGATTGAGTACTTTTTTAACTTTTATTTCTGGAGAGAAGTTTTCTATTTATATTACTAAGGCTGGTGATGGATTTTTAAAGACTTTTAGGATGTTGTTAGTGGAAATTGTTAGGGAAGTTTCTCGACCTTTGGCTTTGACTGTGCGTTTGACAGTTAATGTGTTGGTTGGTCATGTAATTAGTATGATGTTGTATCAGTTGTTGGAATTGTATTTGGGTATTTTTTATGTTTGGATTGTTATTTTTGCTATTATGATGGAGTGCTTTGTTTTTTTTATTCAGAGTTATATTTTTTCTCGTTTGATTTATTTGTATTTGAATGAGTAGGTTGGTGGGGTGTTAACTTAAGTTTAAAGTGTTAGATTTTTAATCTGGAAATGGGTTTTCACATCCTGTATTTGTTACTATAGCATAAGAAGTGCATTTGTTTTAAGCGCAGAAGATATAAGGTAATTAACAAATTGTTTCAGGTCTTCTAAATCTGTTTTGGGTGTAACCCGTTTGTTTGTGTTGTTATTTTTTTGTTTTTTTGTGGTTTTATTGTGTATGTTGAATTTTTTTTCTAGTAATGTTTTGGTATGGTGGAGAGTTTTTTTGTTGATAACTGTTGTTTTTGTTTGTTTGTCCAAGGGTGTTGGGTCTTATACTAGTGTAGTGAATTATTTTGTTATTCAGGAGAGGTTGGGTTTGTTTTTTTTAATTTTTAATATATTTTTGTTGCAGTTTTTTATTGTGATAATGAAGGTTGGTGTGGCTCCTTTTCATTTTTGGGTTTTTAGTGTTACTAGGTCTTTGTATGATTGGTTACTGATGTGGTTTTTGACTTTTCAGAAATTGCCTTTTTTACCTGTTTTGGTACAATTGTTTAATTTTAAGGTTTTTTTGGTTTTTTTAATTGGTATTTGTTTGTGTTATTTACAATTGTTTGTATTAAAGGGTTATAAGAATATGATGGTGATTTCTTCTACGGAATCTTTTAATTGGATTGTTATGGTTTGTTTTTTGTCTGTTGTTAACGTGGTTTATTTGTTTTTTTATTATATTTTTTTAATGATTTTTTTAATACCTAATTTTAGTGTTAAGGATTTTAGTTTTATTAATTGGGAAACGTTGCTGGTCTTTTTGAATGTTCCTTTTAGGGTTTCTTTTTTTATTAAGATTTTTGTTTTGGGTGAGGTCTTTAAGTTGGATAGATTGTTTTTGTTGTTATTATTGTTTTTGATGTTTTTGTCTATGTTGTGTTTTAGTTTATGGTTAATTAATATGAGAGTTAAGAATATGAAAATGTTGAGGGATAATGTTAAGAGGATGTTTTTTTTGGTTTTACCTTTGATGGTTGTGTCTGTAATTTGTTATTTTAGTAAAATTTATATTATGTCGTCTTGATAAGGCGGAGTTCTTCGGGAATAATAGAACGTGAAGTAGATTTTACTATGCCTGGCTACGGACTAGGAGGATGATCGTTTTGTATACTTTAGTTTAGGAAGAATATTTATTTTTGGTGTAAAAGGGTTTGGGTATAGTTTACCTTGTTAGTTTATGTTTTATAAAATATAACTCTGAAGAAGTTAAGAAGTTTTGAGGTGATTAAAGGTTTGTTGAATTTTGTTAATTCTATGGTTGTTAGGTTGCCTTCTAGGAAGGTGTTGACTTTTAATTGGAATTTTGGTAGTATGTTAGGTATGGTATTAGGTTTTCAGATTTTAACTGGTACTTTTTTGGCTTTTTATTATTCTAATGATGGAAGTTTGGCTTTTATTAGTGTTCAGTATATTATATATGAAATTAATTTTGGTTGAATTTTTCGGATTTTACATTTTAATGGTGCTAGTTTGTTTTTTATTTTTTTGTATTTACACTTATTTAAGGGTTTATTTTTTGTGAGATACCGTTTGAAGAAGGTTTGAATGTCTGGTATTATTATTCTTCTTTTGGTTATGATGGAAGCTTTTATGGGTTATGTTTTGGTTTGGGCTCAGATGAGTTTTTGGGCTTCTGTTGTTATTACTAGTTTGTTGAGTGTGATTCCTATTTGGGGTCCTTCTATTGTTACTTGAATTTGAAGGGGTTTTACGGTGTCTAGGGCTACTTTGAAATTTTTTTTTGTATTGCATTTTTTGGTACCTTGGGGGTTGTTGTTATTAGTTTTGTTGCATTTACTTTTTTTGCATGAAACTGGTAGAACTTCTAAGTTGTATTGTCATGGGGATTATGATAAAATTTGTTTTTATCCTGAGTATTGGGTTAAGGATTTTTTGAATGTGGTGGTTTGGTTTGTTTTTTTTTGGTTTTCTTTGATGTTTCCTTTTTATTTGGGTGACCCTGAGATGTTTATTGAATCTGATCCTATAATGAGGCCGGTTCATATTGTTCCTGAGTGATATTTTTTGTTTGCTTATGCTATTCTTCGGGCTATTCCTAACAAGGTTTTGGGTGTGGTGTCTTTGTTTGCTAGTATTTTGGTGTTTTTTGTTTTTGTCTTGGTTGATAATTATGTGTCTGTGATGTCTAAATTAAACAAGTTCCTTGTTTTTATTTTTATTTTTGTTTCGGTGGTTTTGAGTTGGCTTGGCCAGTGTTTGGTAGAGGATCCTTTTGTTTTTTTAAGTATAATTTTTTCTTTTATGTATTTTTTTGTTGTTTTTTTGTTGTTTATGGTGTATGTTGTTATTGGTTGGGTTTATTCCTAATGTGTATATGTAGTATAATATTAATATAATAGATTTAGGATCTATAGATGTAATGTATACTGTTTTTCATAATTTTCATATTTTGAGTTTGTCTAGTTATCCTATTCTGATTTTTTGTGGATCTTTGGGGTTAACTAGTTCTTTGGTTGTTTTTTTTAAGTATGGTATTTTTGGGGGTTTGTTATTTTGTTTTTTTTCTATTATTTTTGTTTCTTTTGCTTGAGGTAAAGATATTGTTATGGAGGGTCTTAGTGGTTATCATAATTTTTTTGTTATGGATGGTTTTAAGTTTGGTGTTTTAGTGTTTATTTTTAGTGAATTTATGTTTTTTTTTGGTATTTTTTGGACTTTTTTTGATGCTGCTTTGGTACCTGCTCATGATGTCGGGGGGGTGTGATCTCCTATTGGTATACATTTGGTTAATCCTTTTGGTGTACCTTTATTAAATACTATTATTCTTTTGAGCAGGGGTGTTTCTGTAACTTGGGCTCATTATAGACTTTTAAGTAATAAGAGGTGTGCTAATAGTTTAATGTTAACTTGTATTTTGGCTGTGTATTTTACTGGTATTCAGTTGATGGAATACAGTGAGGCTAGTTTTTCTATTTCTGATGGTATCTTTGGTAGGATTTTTTATTTGTCTACTGGTTTTCATGGGGTACATGTTTTGTTTGGTGGTTTATTTTTGTTTTTTAATCTGTTGCGTTTGTTGATATCTCATTTTAATTATAACCCTCATTTGGGTTTAGAGTTTGCTATTATTTACTGGCCTTTTGTGGATGTTGTGTGATTGTTTTTGTTTGTTTTTGTTTATTGGTGGTCTTATTAGTGCCATGTTAGTTTATTTTAAAAATGTGTGATTTGTAATCATGAGTATGAGGTGGTTTTGTTGGGGGTGTTGTTGCTTTCTTTGTATTTTTTTTTTGAACCTGTCTGTTTTTTTTTATTGATGGTAATTTTTAGGTTTTTAGCCATAAATAATTATGCTTGGTCGGGCTGTTTTTATTTTTTTGATTCTTTTTCTTTTATTTTGTTGGTAGTAATAAGTTTATTTATTTTGGGTGTGGTTTTATTGAGTGAGAAGAATTTTGTTCTTCTTATTTTGTCTGAGTTGTTGGTTTTTGTGTGTGTGTTTTTTTTTGTTCCTATTAATGTTATTATGATGTATATATATTTTGAGTTATCTATGTTCCCTATTTTGGTAATGATTCTGGGGTATGGGTTGCAGATTGAGAAGATTAATTCTTCTTATTATTTGATTTTTTATGCTGCTTTTTGTTCTTTTCCTTTTTTGTTTGTATACTTTAAGAGTCTTTTTTTTATTAGTTTGGTTTATTTTGATTTTAATTTATCGTGGGAAATGGTGTTTATTTTAAGATTGAGTTTTATGATGAAGTTTCCTGTCTATTTTCTTCATCTGTGATTGCCTAAGGCTCATGTTGAAGCCCCTACTACTGCTAGTATGCTATTAGCTGGCTTGTTGCTTAAGTTGGGTACAGCTGGGTTTTTACGTATTTTAGGATGTTTGAATTTTACTCATAATAATGTTTGAATTTTATTAGCTTTATTGGGGATAATTTTGGCTGCTTTTTGTTGTATGTTTCAAAGTGATGCTAAAGCTTTGGCTGCTTACTCTTCTATTACTCATATGAGGTTTGTATTGATGGCTATTGTTTTTGTTATTATGGCTGGTAAGACTGGGGGTATTATTTTGATGTTGGCTCATGGTTATACTTCTACTTTGATATTCTATCTTGTTGGGGAATTTTACCATGTTTCTTCAAGACGTATAGTTTACTATATAAATAGGTTTTTTAGATCTGGTATGATTGTGGCTCTTATTTTTGTGGTTGTATTTTTGTCTAATAGGGGGACTCCTCCTTCGTTATCTTTTGTATCTGAGTTTGTTGTTATTTCGTCTTCTTTAAGTATAATAAAGTTTAGTTTTTGGTTGTTGTTTGTGTATTTTTTTTCGGCTTTTTATTATTCTATTTATCTGTTAACTAGGGCTGTTATAGGTAAGAGGTTTGTTGATTTTAGGGTTTGAAATGTGGGGTTTTCCGTTCCTTTGGTTTTTATGATGTATAATATTTTTTGGATGAGTATTTTTTTCTAGAAAAAAATAGAGTTTAGATTACTAACGAAGGTTTTTTTCGTTAGTTTTTGTTTAATTGCTAAAAATTTGATTTTTAGGACTGAATTTTTTGATTTGAATTATTGAGTTTTAT